TAATCATTAGTAAAGCCGAAGTCAACGAGGGCACAACTGTGAAAAAATTAAAGCCCCGGGCTCGAGGACGGGGTTATCCTATAAAAAGATCCACTTGTCATATAACTATTGTATTGAAAGATATATCTTTAGATGAAGAGGAAGAAATAGATAAAAGGAAATTCTATAAATTAGAGCTGAGGAATACTTAAAGGAAGAATATTTTATATTATAAAAAATACAAATACGCTATATTATGTTATGCTTAAAAAAAATCGAATGAATAAAAAAAAAATACAAACGGATGTCACGTTTCACGATATATATAGTAGTGGGGGATTATGGGACAAAAAATAAATCCACTTGGTTTCAGACTTGGTGCAACCCAAGGTCATCATTCTCTTTGGTTTGCACAACCAAAAAATTATTCAAAGGATCTACAAGAAGATCAAAAAATACGAGATTGTATCAAAAATTATGTGCAAAATAATATGAAAATATCCTCTAATGTAGAGGGAATTGCACGTATAGAGATTCAAAAAAGAATCGATTTGATTCAGGTCATAATCTATATGGGATTCCCCAAGTTATTAATAGAAGACAGGACTCGAAGAATCGAAGAATTACAGACGCATGTACAAAAAGAACTCAATTGTGTAAACCGAAAACTCAACATTGCTATTACAAGAATTGCAAATCCTTACGGGCACCCCAATATTCTTGCAGAATTTATAGCCGGACAATTAAAGAATAGAGTTTCATTTCGCAAAGCAATGAAAAAAGCTATTGAATTAACTGAACAGGCAGGTACAAAAGGGATTCAAGTACAAATTGCAGGGCGTATCGACGGAAAAGAAATTGCACGTGTTGAATGGATCCGAGAAGGTAGAGTTCCTCTACAAACCATTCGAGCTAAAATTGATTATTGTTCCTATGCAGTTCGAACTATCTATGGGGTATTAGGCATCAAAATTTGGATATTTGTAGACGAGGAATAATAAGAACTTACTTGACTTATATTTAGTTATATCTGGTGATAAAACAAAAAATGGCAAACTCTTTCATTCTTTTTCTGGTAAATAAGAAAAAAAAAAAAAAAGAACAATTCTATAAGGTTGAATAAAAATTCGATTAATCATTTGATATAATTGCTATGCTTAGTGTGTGACTCGTTGGTTTTTTTAGGGTTGGGATTCCAAAAAATGGACAGCCCATAGTACAAACTGATAACTATAGAACTAATAACCAACTCATCACTTCGTGTTATCTGGATAGAAAGAACCAGTCAAGATATGATATATAAGTCATATCATTGTAGCAACTGAAATCTTTTTTACATAAAAAAAAAAAAAATCTGATTATGGGTTGTAAAGCAATATAAAGTATACAGATAAATGGAAGGGTGAGAGAAAGATAGAAAAAGAATATTAATGATATATAATTCCAATATGTAAGGTCTATGAGTCATCTCATATAAAGGGAATGTAATAAAGCATCAATACTGATTGATCCATAATTAGACAAATCCGTGCATAGAACAAAAAATCAAGAGCCCCGAGCCAATAAAGACTGAGAAGGTTGACTCAAGAATAAATTTAATTGGAGGCTCCGTTGTAAAATTCAGACCTAATCATTAATCGAGAAGTGGTGGGAACGACAGAACCTGTGAATGCATAAGATTCTATTGAAAACGAATCCTAATGATTCATTGAGTAGGATGGCGGAACGAACCAGAAACCTATTCATTTATTCTGAGAGGTCATGTCATAGACTAATCTTACAACTGAATGTTGAAAGAGTAAATATTCGCCCGCGAATTTTTTTTTATTTCTAAATTTTAGTCGATTCGAAATAAAAGGAAAAACAAAATAAAGATTCATTATAGCGTTCTACCAAAACGACATTATCTATAAATAGAATACGTGTTAAATTATATATTAAAACATATTAAAACACAAAAAATTTCTAATTTATAATCGATTAGATCAAATTTCAAAGAATCCCACGATTCCATATATTATTAACCGTGTATTTTTTTTTGTTTAATTTTTTTTTAATTGTTTAATTCGCGAGGAGCTGGATGAGAAGAAACTCTCGTGTCCGGTTCTGTAGTAGAGATGGATGGAATTGCTAAACAACCATCAACTATAACCCCAAAAGAACCAGATTCCGTAAACAACACAGAGGAAGAATGAAAGGAATATCTTATCGAGGTAATCGTATTTGCTTCGGTAGATATGCTCTTCAAGCGCTTGAACCCGCTTGGATCACATCTAGACAAATAGAAGCAGGGCGGCGAGCAATGACACGAAATGCACGCCGCGGTGGAAAAATATGGGTACGCATATTTCCAGACAAACCTGTTACAGTAAGACCTACAGAAACACGTATGGGTTCGGGGAAAGGATCTCCCGAATATTGGGTAGCTGTCGTTAAACCCGGTAGAATACTTTATGAAATGAGCGGAGTAGCAGAAAATATAGCTAGAAGGGCTATTTCAATAGCGGCATCTAAAATGCCTATACGAACTCAATTCATTCTTTCTGGATAGGAATGTAGAAACAAACGAAAGGGGTTTTGGGGATGAAAAAAAAAAACAATTGCAGGTTTCTTTTTTTGTTTTGAACAAATAATATTTCTTTTTTTTATTTATACCTTTGCATTGAAAAAGAAAAAACCGATAAAAAAATGATATGATTCAACCTCAAACCTATTTGAATGTAGCGGATAACAGCGGGGCCCGAGAATTGATGTGTATTCGAATCATAGGAGCTAGTAATCGACGATATGCTCATATTGGTGACATTATTGTTGCTGTAATCAAGGAAGCAGTACCAAATACACCTCTAGAAAGATCAGAAGTGGTCCGAGCTGTCATTGTACGTACTTGTAAAGAACTCAAACGCGACAACGGTATGATAATACGATATGATGACAACGCTGCGGTTGTTATTGATCAAGAAGGAAATCCAAAAGGAACCCGAATTTTCGGCGCGATCGCCCGGGAATTAAGACAGTTAAATTTCACTAAAATAGTTTCATTAGCACCTGAAGTATTATAGGGGAAGACCTTAATATAGTATTTGAATGAAATTGATTAAATTTATTTAATTAATTAGTAAATTGTTTATCTATCACGTATATATCTTTAATAATTCATAAATAAAAAAAAAAAAAAAAAGAATTCATAAATATTAAAAAATTAAGAAAAAAAGAAAAAGAGCATGTTGATTATATCAAAATTAGGGGGAAACAAAAATCTTAGTTTATCATGAGTAAAGACACTATTGCTGACATAATAACCTCTATACGAAATGCTGACATGAATAAAAAAAGAACAGTTCGAATACCATCTACTAACATCACTGAAAATATTGTTAAAATCCTTTTACAAGAAGGTTTTATTGAAAACGTGAGAAAACATCAAGAAAGCAATAAATATTTTTTGGTTTTAACCCTACGACATAGAAGAAATAGGAAAGGACCATATAGAACTGTTTTAAATTTAAAACGGATCAGTCGACCCGGTCTACGAATATATTCTAACTATCAACGAATTCCTAGAATTTTAGGCGGAATGGGGGTTGTAATTCTTTCTACTTCTCGAGGTATAATGACAGACCGAAAGGCTCGACTAGAAGGAATCGGCGGAGAAGTTTTGTGTTATATATGGTAATCTTTATAATAGCCGACACGGTCATATTTGTGAAAAAAGAGAAAGGACAAGTTTATAATATTATCCCTCTTACATTAGTTGATACTTCAAAGCGGTTTTACTTGGAATGAAACAACAAAAATGGATTCATGAGGGTTTAATTACCGAACAACTTACCGATGGTATGTATCTTCCGGATTCGTTTAGATAACAAAAAAATTATTCTGGTTTTTGTTTCGTAAAGGATTTCATGTAGTTTTATACGTATACTACCAGGAAATAGACTAAAAATTGAGGTAAGTCCTTATGATTCAACCAAAGGGCGTATAATTTAGAGACTCCAAAGCAAAGACTTGAATGATTAGGCGGTTTTTTCAATTTCAACATTCTTTCGTGAGGATACAATTCGAAATTAAAAATTTCAAGAAACTTATTTTCTTCCAATAAGTAGATTCGGAATTAAAAAAAGGAATGACAAATATGAAAATAAGGGCCTCCGTTCGTAAAATTTGTGAAAAATGTCGATTGATCCGTAGGCGGGGACGAATTATAGTAATTTGTTCTAACCCGAGACATAAACAAAGACAAGGATAATCTTTCTAAAACAAAAAGACTCTCGAAATCTAAAGGACCTGATGTACAGATGTACAAATAAATAAATAAAATAAGTAAAAAAAAAAAAAAAAAAGAATAAGGATCTGTTTTGACATGAAATGGATATATCCATATATCTCTGACTTATATTTATGAGATGATAAAATATGGCAAAACCTATACCAAAAATTGGTTCGCGTAGAAATAGACGTATTGGTTCACGTAAGAATACACGTAGAATCCCCAAGGGAGTTATTCATGTTCAAGCAAGTTTCAACAATACCATTGTGACTGTTACAGATGTACGGGGTCGAGTAATTTCTTGGTCCTCTGCCGGGGCTTGTGGATTCAAGGGTACAAGAAGGGGTACACCATTTGCCGCTCAAACCGCAGCAGGAAATGCTATTCGGACAGTAGTGGATCAAGGTATGCAACGAGCAGAAGTTATGATAAAAGGCCCGGGTCTCGGAAGAGATGCGGCATTAAGAGCTATTCGTAGAAGTGGTATACTATTAAGTTTCATACGGGATGTAACTCCTATGCCACATAATGGCTGTAGGCCTCCTAAAAAAAGACGTGTGTAAAAATAAACATTGAAGAGATTTCAAGAGAAATAAATAATTCAATGATTTGATCAAATAATATACTATGGTTCGAGAGAAAGTAACAGTATCTACTCGGACACTACAGTGGAAGTGTGTTGAATCAAGAGCAGACAGTAAGCGTCTTTATTATGGACGCTTTATTCTGGCCCCACTTATGAAAGGTCAAG